TATCGGTGCCAACAAACAATCGCCTGGGTTCCAACTATCTTTCGTAATGGGCGCAGCCTTCCAGCTAGAGCTGCATTTTGGGTTCCTTACCTCTCAATTGGCTATGGTTTCGTTGCTCCTTTCCTTGGTTCGAAAATAGAGAGACCGACACTGGTCCTGTAGGAGAAGGTTGTCGAGGACTGCAGAAGCCATGTAAAGACAGATTGTCAAGGTGGAATCGCAGCCGGAGGCTTGCTCTCTCCGCCGTATGGACCTACTTCTACGCCAGCTTGTGCCACAATAGTCTCTTCTCCTCAAGTGGATTATAAACGGGAGTCTGAGGCCATTTCTTCTTGTTCTTGAAGATAGGATGAGTCGCCTTAACCAACAACCGCGAATTCTTTAATCTGATGTGTCAAACCTTCTTTTGGAAAACAAGGAATGCAATAATTGAGAAATCCATTTCTTAACCTGGAAAGACGAAGAAAATCCAAAGGCAGAACCCGGATCCGATAAAAGGTACTTCAGCTGCTCTACAACAATATGATCAATCCGCCATGCAGTGAGACTGCTGGTCCCTCGTTCCCCTACTTCTTACTCCGTCTCCTCTTATCCTTTTATAGAGGAAATTCATGCTTAGGCCGAGAGATATAGTAGGGGAGTGGCTAGGAAAAATAAAGCTCTAGTCGCATGAAACAACCTAGTTCATAGGTGAAAGTAGAGCCTTCGCGTCCACAGATGGACCATAATTATATGATTTAGTTCCACGATCCAGAACTATTCGCACCTCTGACTAACAGGTCGATTCCTCTCTCTTAATAGTTACACTGCCGACCTCCGGCTTCCATCCTAAACGACTACTCGTGCATCAACTCCACTAGGAGCACTGCTACTCCCCGTCCATAGCATCATCCATCCTTAGCTCTAAGCCGGCTGTCAACTTCCCCTTAAGGACGTTTTCTTCCTTCCGTTGGGACCCAGCACGAGTGAAACTAAGGGAAGAACAGGAAGGTGCTAAGAGTCAAAACGTAGTGCAGTCATTAGAGGTGAAAGGCGTAGGCCAAAAATGGCCCATAAGCGGCTGTTAGTGGAGCGGAGTACACTCCGGCTTCCACCGCTTGTCCACAATCTGAATTCCCTTCTTTTCTTAGGACCGGCTGCTCTGAAGAAGCCCCCAAGTATCTTCGGGTAGACTTCCTATTCTTGAGGAATGATCTATAGGCTCAGAGCAACAGGCTGTATAAAATGGTTAGCTAACACTGGTACCCATCACTCCTAATACTTTTTATCTTGAGATAGAACGCCATCCTACCCCCGAGTGGGTAGAGATATCAACGTATCAACACGCATTGATGGGCCCCGCCTTTCTTGAGGAATTCTATAAAATCCGAAGACTGCTGGATCGAGTCCTGTTTCCACATTTGAAAAGCAACGTAGAGACGCGGACTGGGTTTCCCTGCTTTCCGTTCCAAAAACAAATGTAGTAGTTGCACCGATTGAGCAATTATAGTAGCACCAGTAGCACATGTATATGTAGTTCCCCCGCTTTGCGAAAGCGTAAGCTCTTCCAGCTGCCCCAGCCCCAACTTCCGGTTCGGCTTTCTTATCTATTGAAGACCAACTTAGGCATGGGCAGGAGAGCCCAAACTACGAAAGAACCTCTGTCAGCTAACCACCTGTTGTGAACCTAGTGTGAAATGTGATAATACAAATAGGGGCGTGCCACATTCTTGGTTTAAGTCTACTAGAACATATTCCATTCTGTTGACGGTGAACGCCTGTCGAGCCACTCTTTCTTGCCTTTTCTCATTCAATTATAGTCTCCCGTATGCAAAGCTTGGACATAAAGATCCGGGTCAACTGCTGGGTGATTTGCTCTTTGTTTTCGTGATAGAAAGCGGGCTACCTTCCATCTCGGATCCATTACTAGTCCGGATATGCGCGTATAAGTCAAAGAAAGAGGGCCTTTAACGACCGATAGCTCTCTCCTGAGTCTTTACATTGAAAGTCATTCATGTGCCCACTCCAATAGGGCCGCTGTCACGCGCCATTACGGAAGAGGACCCACTGTAACAATGAGAAAGGTTCCTGCTAACTCGTAGGCAATACATTCGATCGAAATACAAAGGCAATGGAAGCTAAGTAGACAGGTCGACCAGTGGAACATTTCCCAGAACCTAGTTTGGCTTAACAGACAAAAGCGAGAGAGGCCGAAGAAAGGGGCTTCTAACAGCCGGCAAGCTTCCCTTGAGTCTTTGTACGTTTAGGGCCACATACAAGCGTTCTCATAGGATGGAGTCAGCCGTAGAAGGGCTTTCTTCTTGCAGCGCCTACTCTCTCGGCTTCTTTTCCGCATCTTCATCCCTGGAATGCCTTGGCTCTGTTTCCTTTGGTCTTGGACTTGGGTTTGGCTCCTGCCTTTGAACAAGAAACGAGGACCCCTTTTTTGAGGGCTTGACTGGCCGGGGGGCTTACTTCTATCGGATTTATAAGCAATCTCTGTATATATAGCTAGGTTGGCTTCCCAACGAAAAAGGGGTTGTTTTTCGGTCGTTTTGCTCTCCCCAACAAAGGACGCGTCTTCCTGAGATAAATGATTAGATCGTGAAACGGGCCTCTGTCCACAAAGTGACTATGTCCTTTTATAGGATTTGCATCACCGGTATAGGTATGAAAGGAACATACCTCTCATAAAGGAAATCCGGCGATACCGGTGCAGTGGGGAAAGAAGGCTTTGAACCAGCAGTTCCAGACCGGATCGGGATTGGCTTACACCTACGACTAGACTCATTGGCGACTGCCTTGCTAATTTCATAAGCTTGGGATTATAATTTTAAGTAAGGATTGAGAGGCGCCGATAGCAGAGATATGAAGTGCCCTTAGTATACAACTCCCTTCCGGGCGCAAAGCAGTGTTCGTTTGGAATTCAATGATGTAGTAGAGCCATTCTTCTAATAAGCACTCTTCTATGGGTCAGTTCCATCTGATTGGATTGGTGGATCTTACTCCGATTAGTGCCGACATGCTCTCTTGGGCGAGCCCCCTTTTTAGTAAATTGTAGACGCTGCTAGACGCTCTCCTTGGTAGGTCGAACCAATCAAAGACAAACACTTCTTTCTATACGCGAGAAAATATAGGACAAACTAATCCAGTGCAGGCGGAAAAGGACAATCCAGTGGTGGGTAGAGGACTTTGTGGTCAGGCAACTCCTAGCATTATTCAACTATTTCACGCTCCTCATTCTCGGGGTGTAGGCCAGAGGTGGAACCAAGAGGATATATAGATCTTTTGGAAAGGCCCTACGTCATGGTGTAACCGTCTGCTGTTGCTTAGTACCGGGCCCGTCCGGTCGACGAAAAGGGAGCTAAATCTGCATTATTTAACTAATCAATGGAAGGAATTGACTGGGCGTTGATCCGGTTGAAAACTCCAACTATGGGTATGGGGTCGGCTCTGCCTACAAAGACTTTTGGTTCGCTCGTAATGATCGAATAGTATATCTGGTCTCGTCTATGCTCTTCAAAGCAATCAAGGAAGTAGCCCTTTTGTTCTTAGCCATAAAAGTAGAAATTATTATCAAATCGAACTAAGTTAGCTAAAGCATTTTCATCTCCGAATGGAGTTCCCACTTCCTAATCGCGGGCATCGGGCCGAGTCACTTGTACTCGAGTGGCACTTGTAAGCGGCAGTTCGTATTGATACTTTGTTCCTAGCTACGCGCTGTGTGCGCTAGCTCTCTTTTTCATAAGGCTAGGCAGCTAGCCAATCTTTGGTAGATCGCGTCACAAAAGAAAGATAGGACGAACCGGTTCTTTTTTATGTTATAGGTTGAACAAAAGTGAAAGAGTTCTTGTGTGAGTCCAGGTTGAGGCGAGGTTCATTAATACAACTAGTTGGAACTAGCCCTTATGATTTGTGCTGAACCCCTTCCATGGAAGTAGACGGGCAAATAAATCTAAGTTCATCAATGCAGGAATTGCACAAGGAAGACCTTTAAGTTGGATGGATCTCGAGAACGAGACTTCTTGTGTTCGCGCGTCCAAAGCTGAGCTAGGTAGAGATCGAGTGGCCCCATCCGTTTATTATTCTCGTAGTTGGGAGTTCTCGCCCCTCTTACACCATAGTAGGTTGGTGACCCTGGGCAATACCTCGAGTAAGGAGGTAGGTTGAAAGAAATATTGGCATATTATACTTAATATGTCACTCTATTCTTGAAATGGCTTTTCGCAGTCTTAGATTGGTTTCGTCCGAATCTGCTTCGCCTAACTCTGATTCTTCCGCCATAGATCTAGGGCTGGGTAGCCTATAGCTTCTGCTGATTAAGTAACCTCTCTTGCTTTGGGCGCGTATCCCCGCCTGATGAAGCCAATCCTGCTTCTTTTGTTTACTTACTCGCCTTACTCTCCATATTCTGTTAGATAGGCTGGCGTACCATACATGTAAACCTACTTTCGCATGGCATCTCAATTCTCCTACCTGTTCTATCTGTCTCGTATCGGATGTAATAAGTTCCTCAAATAATGAAATCACTGGCTCTACTCGAATAATTCTCGAGGAGACGAACTTCCGTGTGATAGAGAACATTGACACAATTTCATCTAGGAAAAACGAGCGTGAAAGGTTCCAAATGATCAATCACCCATGCGACCCACTAAACGATGATTCTTTAAGAGCAGAATTGGGGCCAGCCTCCTTTACAGAAGAAGGAGTACCTGAGCCGACTCTGTCCCAAGTGTTCTTTGGGATCCTTCGGAATAGCACATAGAAAGAAAAACTCTTCGACCTTTCTCGGTGGGATTGGCCTACCAGTTGTTTACGAACCGGGTTCAGTTTCCTCAACAACACGAGCAGGAAGAGGCGGTGCATTGGATGCTACGGATGATTGAATTGCTTTTGCCTTCTTTCAGTCTTTAGGTGCTCGGCCAGGCCAGCTCTCTCGAAAAAAGAGAAAGCCGTTGTGAGTGACATGACTGGATTGCTATTCCAAGCTACCCGAAAGCGGGCTTAGGTGCTTTCTCGAGAATTTATATTATAGGCGTTTTCTTGCTTCCCGGCTTTACCCTTGACTAGCTTAGAGATATTCTTTTGGCGAGACAAAGTGCTCTGAGACGGCTGTCCCAGAAGCCAAAGACGGAAGACCACGAACGAGCGCACGGCTAACACTCTAACTGTGCTGAGGAACGAAGCCAGCCGTTCGTCTGCGTAGCGAAATGTCCCCCCGGGTAGTGAGAGCACGACAGTAGCCTTCGATCGAGAAAGTGATAGGGGCCCAATGTGTCCACATTCGCGACCACTGACCTTTGGCCGGGCCGTGGACCGGTAACCCGGGTCACCTTAAGAAAGAAATGTTATGTCACTATTCTCACTACCCATGCGGTGGGACACTTATCTGGTGAATCAAGGGTTAAAAGCAAAGAAAATAGCCAATATGGCTGAACCGACCTGGCGGATATTCAATATATAGAGGATTGTGAAATGGAGATTAGGAGGTTGCGGGGAGTCAGCGAACCGGTTCCCGGAGAACGGACATGTGAGTACAAGCCGTAGGCCAATGTACTGATTGTATCATGCGCCCGCCGATGTTAATCATATCTAACTCTACCTCCGTATCGACCGAAGAATCTATAACCAACTCGTTCCTATCGGGTGAAAATGAAGCCAATTCAGATGATACTGATTCAGATGGAATAAATCCGCCCTTTTTTCTTGTCCATTACTTCCCTTTCGCTTTCTTGTATTCAATCTATTTGTTTATCTCGGGGGGGCTGTACTCAATTGGGTTGGTTATTCATCCAATACAGATCAAGCACCTACAAGACAAACGCCTATAGCCTCCTACTCCTCCCCTCTACCCAAGGGGAGTGACACAAACTAATAAAACAAAGAATGCAGGTCCGCTTCCCCCGTCTTGCCAGATACCGGTTGAAGCTAATAATTGAGATAGGGCGTAAAAGGCACCCCTTGCTTTCCAAGCTGCTGAGCCATCAGATCGATGAGACGCCTACTTTGAAAGGAACCAGCGAAAGACTCGGGTAGCGCTATCAGAGGTGTCATGCCACTAGAATCCAGCCACTGGTTCTTAACTTCAGCTTGTGGTCTACCTAAACCAACTACCCTTGGTCCTGTTTCTGGTTAAAGCCCTTGGAGCCGCCCTATAGAGTCTAAATTGCTGGAACTAGTCTGGCCCATCAATTGATTGGTCGGTGAAACTTCTCGAGAGAGCCGTCTCTTCTTTTGTAGTGTAGGCAGGGGTAGATCAGACTTAATTGGTATTTGACTCCTTTGTTAGCCGACATGTTCTAAAATAGTAAAGGAATTATAGCACGATTCTGGCTTTAGTCCTCTCGGAATCCTCACCAACATCCGCTGACGGGTGACCCGGTTGAAGTCGCTATTCAAATCCATATCTGGAAGGGGCCTCTTTGCTACGGCATTCTCTCTTCCTTAAGAACAATATTTAGGGGCACTGGAAGTCTCGTGATTATCTGATAGCTTAAGCCGAGCAACTTCATACCACACCTGTGGGTACTAGCGGGCAGCTAACCCGCTTTATGGGCTATTCTTCTTTCATGCGGATCCGAATCTCTTAGAGGAGTCAAAAGCCATATACTCATATCGTCTAGCGGGCTGCTTCTCACAATTGGGAATTGAAAAGGATATCATTGACGCTGTTGTGTGTTAACAGCTCCCCGCCCTTCTCTCGCGAGCTCCTTCCACCCCGTTAACTTCATGAATTGGGGAGGGCCATTACTCCGTTTATTTTATTACTTTAAGCAGGGACTGCCGGCCTAGTTACTCGTAGAACGGGTCCCGGGATACCAAAGAGGTTTAAAGCTGGAGCAAGCTCTGCTTTTAGTTAATCCTAGATACTCCCCTGGTATTCATTTCGATTACCATCATCTCTTGTTTGGCACTGATCAAGTTGTTACCTTTCGATCTTCCTCGTCCTACCTAGAAATAAGATTAGAAGATTGAACATCTGCCGACCAGTATTTCGGGAACTAGCCCTATGGGTGTTTCCTTGTTTGGCTTGTAAGCCTACCTTTGCCGAAGAAAACTCTTAATTTAGATCTTTCTCGTGCTGACGTAAGGCGCAGGGAATGCCCAATAGAGAGTAGCATAAACGATAACAGGAGATCAGAAGCCTCCAGAATAATCAGTAACTGGCTTAAGCGCTTGTAAAAACCCCATCTGAAAGAACGGATGGAATCCCGACTAGACCAAGGTAGGGCATGAGGGAAGAGAAGATGTAGCTGGGAACCAAAGAGGCCAGGACTCTAGCCGTGAGGTGCGAGTTGAAGAGGCGTGGGCCCTGAGATGTTATGAGTGAAACAGGTGCTGCTTTGAGCGACGATTGTACCTGTCAATGCATTCTGTGTCTCATCTTTTCAATGAAATAATCGAATCCATCCTTACAGCTTTATCTGACTTAGGCTTCGTATGAGACATGAATTCAGTGAGAGAGACTCGGGCTTGCCCGGACAACTACCTAAATTATGTATTGCATGTGCCGGTACCTTAACCTGCCCCATTAGTGTAGGGCTGGGAAAGCTTCATGTACTAGTGCATCTAGTCCCGTAGAAGGTAGCGTCACTCTTGGGATAGAAGAAGTTCTTCCCTCTGGGGTAGATTAAGATTAAGGCTACTTTTTGTCACACCCCTCTTCCTCAGGGAATGGTTGTTGATGCAGGGGCTTGCCTCTCTTTCTTGGATTTACGTATCTACAGATCATTCTATACCATATCAGCTCTCACTGTCCGCATCAACATCAACAACTACAAAGGCCATAAGCCAAGCAAGCGAAAGCGGGTGCGAAAGCTAAGAGGCGAAGCCGTTTTCCGAACATCTTCGGTAGGTGTAGTATAGATAAGATAGCTAGCCTGACTTGGCTTCGGTGGATTGCTTTGAATAGAAATGCTTTCTCTGGTTCACTGAAGTAGTTCGACTAGCTGGAACGTAGCGAATGCGCTTATCTTTACCTTCTCGATCTGAGAATGATTACGCGTAGTAGCGGTCAGTCCTTTTCCTGTTAGATAAGCCTTTCTGCTTTCACATCTGGATGCCTAGAAGAAGCTCTTTCTGTTTCGTAAGAGAATACCAATCTTAGGTAGCGAGTAGGAGACTTATTTTCACTGGAATCACCCGTAGGCCTTCTGATCCTATGGCGATGTTTTCGCTTAATTAAGCAGCCATAGCCAAACTCAAGTACCGAAGTAAAGGCTAGGAAGACTTTCATTAGCAGAATGATGAGTCAGGCTGTGAACCATAGGCCTTAGGATTTGAAACCCTAGGCCCGGCCTACAAATAGAATAAATAGGCTACCGAGTTGAAGCAATAGCCAGAGATTAGGAGGTGCGTCGCCTCTTAACAGTAATAAATTCCTTCTCGATGGGAGGAATGGCTATCTTTGATAAAGAAGAAGAGCAGCTAAGCAGGAATGAACCTTGTCTAATAGTATACCTTCTTCGATCTCCCGAGGAATCCCAGGTAGCAGTAGGCAAGTAGTTAATCATATCCCATTCTCTAACTAGAACTCCGAGTGAGCTTTTCAGGGCTATGACGAGGTGCGAAGCGAAGCAAGGGAAGGTTAATAAATAAGATAAGGGGAAGACGATTTGGCATCTCTTCTTGGTAGAATAGGTAGAGCATGACTTCTTTCAACTATTATTCGTAATAGTGATAGAATGAGTTGTATTTTCAGCTCTAAAATAAAATAGGTTATTAATAAAGTAAAGTAGGGCAAAATCATTAGCTGTCAACTGTTCGTAGTCAGCAGTGGAAGAGGGGGTAGCTTTGCTTTGATTGCTCAAGTCGCACTCTCTTTCATGGTTGAATGTGAAAAAGAATTGCTTTTGTTTAGCGACAGTCTTCTAGGGATGATGCTTTCCCTGTGCGTTATCAATAATAAGGAAGACCGGGCAAAAGGTAACCGCTTTTTGCTCACCTTTTATGTAAGGGGAGAACTATAAGGGAAAGGCATAGTAGGTAAAAAAGGCTATTGGTTGCTTGACTTCCTTACCTCGGGGAGGTTGAAAAAGCTGCTAACAAGAATCGTTTTACTTTTCTCTTGCGACCTTCCATGCGGTTGAAGGGATCGATCCCAATAGCCTTCACGAGGAGAAAGATCCATTCTTTATAGCCGTTACGAAAGCTCCCGAAGATAAAGAGGGCTTTGCTGCTTGCCTTATTATTAGAGAAAGGGGCAGGGTGAACCAGGTCCAGGTCTTGCATTTGGCATTACCGCTGTTGACGTCCCATCGAGTTAGCTAGTTAACGGTGAAACGGATTTAGGAAAGAATAGCAGGCAAAGTCAAGTCCTTGCTACGAATTCCGGGTAACATTTTTTATTCCTTAACGTCACAGGCGAATTGAACCGCGTCAATAAAAAGTCCAAAAGAGTGCACATTGGAACGAAGGGATTCTGTGGAGGAGGCAATTCAAATCTTCACTTTCAGCAGGGTATAAAATAAATAAGCATTGTCTCTGTTTTTACCAGCGGGTCATATGAATGCCCGGAAAACGATCCTCCGATTCGAACATAAAACACTTACGGTACAGGCAGTAACCCCTCTTTGAATGGTATTGCTACTGAGGATACATTGGGGATGCCATTGAGCACGTGGGAAATTGACTTGACTCTGGAAGTGCTACTATACACGCGGATGAATCTACGCTACGACACGAATGAGACATCCTTTTATGCTTTGCAATACATCCCTGCCAATGAGGATCAAGACCGCTACCGTCTTTCCTCCGGTGAAAAATGGAACAAGCTTTCTTGGCTCGCCTCCTAAGGAGAGATGCATTGACGATGTTCTGTCTTGTTCGGTCACGATAGATGAAGTTCTCATTCCCACCTAAAGTAAGGAGAGGAGAAGAATTGAAATCACCACTCTTTACGTGTTTACAACTGGATGGAGAAGCAACCTTTCGATTCATTTATTCTTCTCGTCCATCCTGTTTGTTTGCCAGAAAAGAGAAGATTGATTTACCGGATAGCTTCCCTTTCTCTCCCAGAAGTGAGTGGGTGATGAATGGAGATGAACTCCCAAACTGCGAAAGAACTGTAAAAAAGCCTGGCCGGTAGGCGGCTAAAACTTCCTTTCTTCTTATTTCTTCTTTATCGAAAACCCGAGTAGAGGGGGCCCACCTCCCACTCCCTTGGTCAATCCACTCACTGCCATTGATTGACCAAGGCCTCCCCTTGCGACGATGGAATTTTTCCATTGGCAAGACAGCCTATCTTCAGTTTGGATTCTTCCATTCCACTGAAAAAAGAAAGTCTTCAAAGTCAGTCTTAGAATACGGATGAGATCAAAAAGGCCATCATTGGGGCAAACGATGCAATAGCTTCGGTTAGAGCAAAGCCCATAGACCTCTCGAAGCAAAACCGCTAGCCTGGGGGGCGGTGCTGGCGCTGCAGTCGTGCCATATGTTCGAAAAAATCTGAGTTTTCTCGATAGATTTTTCGGACAAAGGCCGATTCGCCTCGTTCGAGGCTAACCTCCTCATAGATCGACTGAAGATGCTCCTTTTCAAAGAAGAAATCATATCGTTGGACATCGTCGACCATAGCGGAAACTTGACCTTCTGGCAACGCGCAGCCTTCTTTTATACCGATCACATCCTAGAGTGCGCTAACAATCATGAATTTAAAGGCGTCGCACAGCTCGATTCTTAAGAAGGAATCGATTCGCTCCGTGAGGTGCTGTGGAAGAGTATTCTGGGCTAATTCATGCCACACGAAATCAACCCACTCCGCCCGGACGGGCAATTCTCCAAGATAGTCATTTTGTCGGGTAGTGGTCTAGTCTACCCCCAAAAAGACAAAGGACACCCTCGGGAATTAGACTTTGATGAGAGGTAGCAAGGTAAAGAAAGGAAAAAGAGTATACTCTAAATCTGAAAAAAAGAAAAAAAAAAGATTCCAATTGAATTCTTCACAGAACTCGGAATAAGAAAGACTCTTTAAAGAGTCGATATGAGATTCAAAATCATAGATCGGAACAATCTAGTAACAAAATAAAATGGACCCCCTTTTTTTTTTCGGTTTTATAACTAGCCGAAGCCTGCTGTGAAGCTGAAGCCTCACATCAAGGTGACAGGATTCGAACCTATGGCCCTCTGTACCCAAAACAGATGCGCTGACCAGACTGCGCTACACCTCGTCCCAAAAACTAGCTCTTCGTCGTTCGCCTCACTGCCGATCGCCGCGCTCCTTATCTACGATAACCGTACCGTTTTCTTTTTCGCGAAGAGAAGAGCTGCCCTCAACTTGATTCAGCACTAGCTTATATACGATATAAGTCAGGCTTGGTTAGAAAGACTTTCTGGTTCCTGTTCGCTCTCAGCTGTAGTCAGTGAAAAAAGAGAAGTTGAGGGCTACGCTTGATCAACCAACCCTTCTTCAAGAAGCATGTGTTAAGCGTATCTCTGTCGATCACTTTTGGGGCATCTTGTCTAAAGGACTTGGCCCTAAGTTTAGAGCGATTCAAAGCCAAAAACCTCACTTTCTTCTCTTACGATACGATATTTCGAGTTAGAAGAAAGGCATGGGAGAAAGAATTCAAAGCATGATTTTCGATTCGATATCTGACTCGGGGGCGAACACCCCTTTTCTTTATGCCCGTCGCCTGTGTTGAACGGGATAGATTACAAATGGAGCCTTTGAGTAGGAACCACGTGTTGACACCCTTGTTGGGGGATGAAGTATTAGTTAGCGAGATTTGTGCGTTAGGCCCAATTAGACCCAGGGGCAAGCAACGCCTAGCCAATTTCCATAATGTAGAAACAACAGACTTTGGCATTGCCCTAGAGACGTTTAGCTCTCAATGCACTAGTGGAATGCCATAAGAAGGGAGAGTTGACTTCCGTAGTTCTAGACAGTCTAAGTTTAATCTCCAAGGCGCTAGATTGTAATTGCCTCGTGCCTTATGGACACTCAGGGCTACTCAGTTGTTGAGGAAAGGATGACAAGGATTTCTAACTTCAGTGCGCGATCTTACGGTGGAAACTCGAGCACTGGAAGATGCTTATATCATTCAGGATTCCCTGATATGTTCCCGGAGGAATTACCGAGGCCTCGCCGATTGAGAGATTATTAGAGAAACCTCTCCTCGAGAAAATGGGCATACCTTTTTATTTCCTTCGCTTCGTAAAGTAAACGACAATGGAAAGAGTGAAAAAAAGAGTGGAAGTCATTTTTAGGAAAAGCTTCCTCTGCCTTGAGGAATGGGACCAAGGAGACATCCCTCTTGCTCTTTCTATCAAACAAGCGAGTAAACTCACTTTGGTCGAGCTAGTAAACCACCTCATTCTCTTGGTATGCCCCAAATAGGGTAGATTGATAGACCTGTTTAGCACTTGTGTGAAGGATTGACAATGAATCCATTCAAAGGGTTGAGCGCTCGCTGGGTTCTTTATACATACGGATTTCCCGTGAAAAGATCTTCTCCCTCCTCTGGATCTCTCATAAGCCAGTAACCTCAGATCAGTCTCGTGCTTGAATACAGCCAAGTGAGTATGATTCCCTGGGTTGTGTATGCATGCCTTGTGAGCCAGTTGAACAAGTAGGCATCTTCCTAAACCAGTTGACAGTGGCGGGTTCACTTTGCCTATCTCTCAAGCCATAGGCCTTGCTCTATCAATCAATAGGCTCCCTGGTCCAGCTTTGAAAGAAAGGAAGTTGAAAGTCAGTCGACCATAGGCGTTATGCTCTTGTCACCGAGAATGTGGAAGAATGGCTCACTTGTGACAGTAAGGGAGAAGCACTAATGGGGATGGTTTACCAATACGGAGATGCAGGGATCATTCTCAAGATCTACCCTAGCCATCTTCGTCCCTTTCAATCTTAAGGCATCCATCCAATACATCCTCATTAATCATAAAAGGTCGACTTAGTCAACTACCTTTGCGGCATCAGAGGCATCCTCTTGAGACTGAGAGACGAATCCGGGATTTGAACTCTAATATCGAGCTCCCAAAGGCCATAAAGAGCACAGAGCCCTAGTAGCATTGACCTTAGCTACCTCATACATCAGGACCAGCGAGCCCCAACCCACACCCTCCAGTCCCGGAGGCCTTGTCTCAAAACCATTATTATCTAAGTGACCGTCAGTGCTCTTATCAAAGTCTTACCGTGAGGATTTTCTTTATTCGATGGAGCAATGATAATCTACTCCACGTAAGTTGTCCTTACCAACCCCCATTCTTTTCACAGAGAATGCGATTGCTTTGAAAGAGAGTCCAAGTGGCTGTCCGATTGTGTGTAAAAAAAGATGTAGTAGTAAAGAGTTACCGTTCCTGCCTTTTTCAACACTTTCTATATCGGCTTTTCAACTCTTTCAAATACACGCTAAAATGAAAGCTCGCTTTGATTGAACTTGAGATATTTGAGATACTCGTTAGCCCTAAAACCAGAAGTTTAAAACTGGGCCATAGAGTTTACATACTGATTTCGCATACCGAAGGGAGGGCCTTGGCTTGGCAGTACTAGCATAGCACAGGGGTATTCATAAGATCGAGTCTTGATCTTATAGAAAGCTAGACTCTGGGTCCACTTATTAGAAGAATCTTTCTTAAGCAGTTTGAATAGAGGTTCGCACATGGATCTAAAAGAGATATGAAGCGACTGATGTACTTTACTCTTTCAAGGAAACTTCTAACTTCCATCCCAAGTCTTTGGTCGCGGGCTAGGGGTCCCAAACATCCAGTTGACAGCGAGGTTTCTACCTTGATTATCCGCACTTCCCAGGTCTCGCCGGTGTTGCCTGTAGGTCGTGATGTGCCTCGAGATGGCCGTATCCTGTCCCCCTGCCGGTGGGGAATCCGCTCCCGGGTCGTCGCTTGCGTCTTCTGGCCCGTCCTCTAGGCACCTTTTGAAGGCAGGTTGTCGGGGAAAGCAGAAGGAGTTGGCAACAGCAACTTCCTTATCAACACAATTATAAGATCTGTGACTGATTCTAACATTCGGCTTCATGAACGAAGCCGAGTCTGACAAGAAAAAGAGAACAAGATCAGTCGGAGTCTTTGACTCATGGTCCCCTCATGGTATTCACCTAGCTCCCAAGCGCACTCCCCGAAGCTATGAAAGAAAGCTCTAAATAGTCCCAGTTCTAGCACTAGAAGGATCAGGAAAAGCAGAAGTATGGGCTTCAAGTCACACTTGATCAAAACGAGAAGAAGTTGGAGATCAACCAGCTACTATCTTATAGAGGATCTTTTAAGATCTTTCTTGAAAAGCCGGTCCGATTGAAGTTGAAGTAAATTCACGGAACAAGCAACGGATAAGCGCGCTAGCGCGAAAGCGTTAGCGCATACGTTTTCTTGCTGGGATGGTAAGGGGAAGAAAGAGTTGGCGATCTTCACTCGTCCATCACTCCCACTTGAAGTGAAGAGGTAGTAGGAGCATGAGATGAGGGCTCACATTCGATGACAGATACAGATACGAGATGGGATGTCTACTAAGGAAGCAAGAACCCCAGGAATTGAGTTCTTATGGGGAAGAGTGAAGACTATGACTGGTAGGGCCCCCTCTTGTAGTTGTAGTTGTACTGCGGGGTTGGTTTTTTGCTTAGCTGCCTGTCCCACATCCCTTTCTTGGGCACAGTCAAAGACCTTGCAACTAAGGGCTTCAACCGATGCCTTCAAGCTCACCTAACTTGGTTCTAGTGTTGTGACTGGCACTCTACCAAATCCATCAATTCTTGGATTGGTTGCTTCTGAGAGAGCTGCTCTTCCGACTGCTCGTATTCATCCCTTCCCCATGAGGGCAATCAGCCCCTTGCTTTCATTTGAATATTGGCCCTCGCGCATCACGGCTAGATTTGAGTCACTCATAGCTAGGGCTTTCTATTTCATTAGGACGGCTTCTCCTCCACTGAGCTCATCGCCCCTTTCTATCCCTTGAGTGAGGTTGAGGTAAGAATTCTCTTATTAAAACAAAATAAGGAATCTATTTGACCTGAAGCTGACCTTCACAGTCCAGGAACTTCCATTATTTAGAGGTAGCCTCTACCCCGATTTTCATTTGCCTTTTGCCCTTTATGATCTCTTGGCCTGCGCCTCAGCTTTCTGTACTATTGCTCTATAAATGCACTCTTTGGCAACAAACAATCAAACTCAAACCTTTATGAAGACGAGCATACGATGTGACTTGAACCACGCCCTCACTTCACGTCTTCTGACAGCGGTTAGAACGGCAATGACAGTCGATTTCTCCTCTGATTCCTATCGAGTTGCCCAAAGGCTTTTCTTCTGACTGTGCTCGTTGGGGCATTCAGCCTAAGGTCAATCTTACCCTTGCCGCTGGCTCCCCCCTTCGTCTTTTGGCGGGACTGTTTTTCTATCAATATCCGGTGATCAAGAAGAGACTGCTGTAATGGAATGAGGCCTATTCTCATCTCTTTCCCTCATCCAGTTCCTAGTTTCTAAGCTACTGATGAATCTAGCTATGAGGGATTCCTCATCTCATACATCAGGGTCGAAACGAAAGAAGACAGGATAGACTTTTATACCTCAACTTTCTTTGTTGATTGCTTCTTTAAGACAAGCATACAGACAGTGACAAAGATCCATTTCTGCTTTCATTTAATTTCCTGCTAGTGTGGTTGCACTTGGGTGGGACCCTTTCTTTCGTCCCTGCCACCATTCCCTGAATGAGTGAATGGCGGGTTCACTCCGGAACGGAACCTCTGCTCGAGTTGCTTCCGTATTTGACTTTTGGGCCGTTGGGGTTGGTGACTGCCCCTCTACCGATGCCTTCACGCTCCTTCTCTCTCGCGGTCGAGTGGTTTGGAGATTCTCTTCTGCCCGACTCTATTGGGAAAGCAGCCGAACTCAGGACTTGAGAGATTAGGAATAGAACTCTGTCTCCTCGCCGGTTAAGCTTAGCTTCTCTGCTCCGTCACCTTTCGATCAAGCGGATTCTAGCTCCTCAAGGAGAGAGACCTAATTTCCTTGCCGCATTTAGCTCTTATAGACATTACCACTACAACAAGCAACTCCTGAGCAACAAGCAACGGATGAGCGCGCTAGCGCGAAAGCCGTTGCGCTAACGCGCATACGTTTTCTTGCTTCACGCAAAGCCGTTTTCTTGCTGGGTAGTTCTCAGCAACCGGAAAGAGGGGTTTGTCGAGTGGAGGAATTGGCATCGGCTCGGAACCAGCTCGTACCGTGTTTCCGAACAATTGATTGGGTTGCTAGTACCGTACAGTTATTCCGGAAAACCCACCGAAAACACATACTTTCAATTGGTATAGTCCCTCAAGCAAATAAGGCATATAAAAGCAAGGTTGTGAAATCGGCAACTTCAACCCTTACGAACGATCCGCCATCTCACTCAATTCTACTCAATTCCAAAGATCTGGCTGGAACCCGTGTTGTGGAGAGATCCATACTCGTAAACTCCAGCTATTGATCGAACCAGCCCCGATTCTATCGCTCGAATATCTCCATTCCGTAACTGTACTTCGAGATTGATCTGGGGTTTATGAACCTTCCTATTCTATCCTGTTTACCTGTTCCGGTAAATCTATCTAATCGCCATTTCGGAGCCTTTTAAGCCCTCTCGAATCACGAGCATGGACCCCAGCCCAGCCCAGCCCAGGTATAGTCAACGCGTAGGTTCGCAACTCGAGTTTATGGAAAGGGATGATGATAAGAAGTCCCTATTTCTGAGAGGCAGTTTCGAGCTAGATTCGGGTACACGGATTGATATAGTATCGAGGGTTGGAACTACTCGAACATAGAAGTGCTGAACTACGCTCCCTTACAAGCTCATCGGGGAGCCCAAACATCACTGTAGCCTGCTTCCTTTCTTGTCATAAATCGTACTTTTAGTTTGATACATAGAGTATAACAGTGAACCCCGCTTGTTTCGCTCGCTTAACCACCTACTACCTGGCATGCTTTGAGAAGAAGGAAGCCAGCCGCGGAAAAGATCCTGATTCTGCAGATTAAGAAGCAGAGTTTGATCCTAAGGTCGGTCGATCCTCCAGCCAAAGCATTGGCTTTCATGTCTTACTTTTCTCTTCTCTGCCTTTAAGGAGAGGCTAGCAACTCCTAATTAAACCAAGGATCCCAGATTTCTGAGTGAGACCAGGGTTGCAACAGATGAAGGAAGGCTCCTTACTAGAGAGGGGTTCGCCTTGCCTTAAAGCGCTCTCCTAGTGAACTGAACGTTGGTACGGGACAAAAGGACGAGTGTTTAAAGGTTCCTTCAATTCAAATAGTAGCTTTCCTTCTGCCTTGTGTTCCAGTTGGCGGTAGTGCTTCCAGTTCCGACTCTATGAATCTTTTAGAAAAAAGTGAATAGCACTAGAGGAGGAAGCTTAGGCTCTGGAAGAGTAATACATTAAGAGCTCACCTGCTCCGGAACCAGCGGTTATTCCATCTCCTACACGTACTGACTGCTTCTGGGTCCGGTCTAAGGTTGGTTCTCTTTCTCATTCTGCGGTGAATAAAGGAAGAGACTCAACTCAAAAAAGAAATGACAAGGGACCGTCCTCGCCCGAAGTCGAGGTGCTCGGGCTTGCTACTGATAAGGATAGTGTAATCAAAGCCTTACAGGGGGCACCACCCGAGTAGGACCAGCATGTAGAATGACTTCCCCGAAGCTGGAAGCGGCGTCCAAAGAGACCAAGAAGGTCGTAACGAATGCCTTCTTATTAACCGTGCCCTAATTTTTTATAATATAGGTAATTCTCCGATCCAAGGCAGAGAGTTCTAAGAGAGAAATGCGATTTGTTCCCGAAGGTCTTCGGTTCCGTGTAGAAGCAAACTTTACACATCTACGATAAACCTTTCCTTGTTTCCCCGGCATCTTTTGCGTATCACTATATGAAGAAGAGACCTTCCTTTTCACTTGAATCTATCGTTTGGGCTCAGCCGACGGGCTAGCAGAAGCCCTTCTATTAACAACCTAACGCGTTGCGGCGCCTCAAGCGCCTCCACTTGTAGCCTCCAATTGTACCTTCACTTGCTCCAAGATGACAACCCACTTCTGTCCATGTTGACCACCCACTTCGAACCCCTTGATGTGTGATTTGCATCGCTGGTTTCAAGCAATCGATTTGCGCGGTTCTTACCTGTCAGGTAGTTCACCCGTTACCCTCTCTTAGTTCGCCTTTATTCGCCATCTTTCTTGAAAAGAAGGAAACTTAAAGAGAAGGGCCTTCGCATTCCGAATTGTGGGACGGGCAGTAAGACTCCCTAATATCTTAGTTGCCCGCTGGGCACACCCAATCAGCCCTAAGACCAAATTGTTGTGATGTTAATACTCGCTCTGGTCTGCCTGGGTTAGCACCTCTCACCCCCTATCTAAGTAGGATGCTTCCTCATCTCTAAAGCTGTTGAACTGATTCTCGTTCCATACGAACAAACTCGGAATTACGCAGAAGAGTCCCTCTTTCTTTTTTTCAAGTGAAATCGACGATCAAAGAACTAGAGCCGAAAGTGCCCTTGCTAAGGCGAGTCTCTGCTCGCCGAGTCCATCATCTTTCTCACTCCGGATATACACCATTTCAAGCCATGCGTTCTTTTGCCTTGATTCAAGATAGAGTGACTCTTCATCGTACTGATTCAACGCGAAGTGAGTGGTCCATTTTTTGCATCCGGCATTCCTATTGATAGTTGCTTCTGCTTGTAGCACGCATGTTGCTTTTGTTGCTGATGACCATAGGGTCTTCAATTGGAAAGCCCTTTTGAAGCCGGATAAGTGTGTTCAATTGCCCGATGCCCCTCGTTCAATACTTGATAGCTTGTTTTCCGGGCTTGGTTTCGAGAGGCCACCACAGCTTGACCATCTCAATCTCTTCCATCTGAACCAGCCGCTCTATCTGAACCAGTCGCTATTCCTTCTTCCAGGCCTAGGTTTGCGGATGCTAAGCAGATCCCTACCTTGGAGGAAGCCTATTTTTGCTTCAATCTTGAGGATGCCGTTTTGACTTCAATGGAAAGGTTAAAGCCGGCACTAAGGTCCAGAATGAAAGAGAAGCAAGTCATGAGGTTGACCGAAACGGGTGATAGTTTCATACCCGTAATTACATAAAAGAGAGAGAATCACAACGGCAATTGCTCTTCTTTCAAGTGAGTGACATAGGTTCGAGCAACCACTGACAAAAGCGCCCTTTTTTCTAAGGTAGATCTCCGGTCGCAAAGATCTTTATCTCACGCTTGCAGCCCGCGGATGCCCTGTTGTTTTGCCTTGTGGTATAGGGCCTGTTCCGTGTGCTGTATTAAGAATTCACAACTTTCAGAGATCTTTCTTCTGCTCAATCATATGAGGGAGCGCCTTCCCTTCTTCCATGTCCTGGATCTATATCGACGAAGGGCAACGAAGCTTCTGCTCCCGCTGGAGAGGATAATCCCTTTGCTTCACTTGCAGAAAGATCCCAACCCTAAAACTTGGCTAGCCCGGATCCATCCCAAGGGCTTGTGGCTTTCCCCTTTCACTACGATCTCTTAAGATCGAGATGGAAGTCAAGGAATCTTCAGACAAAAAGGGCGGTTCAGCACGTCTATATAAATCATTGATTTCAGAGCCTAAAAGCCGATGGAACCACTTTTGCACTCTTCAGTGGACGAGGCCACTTTGGATACTCTTCCTTGGATGCTACTGTTGCCGGCTCTTTGATCAATCAATTGAAACGAAAGCAAGGCCTTGCCTTTTATGTATGCGCGATCTCTTTTCTTTGAAGAAACGATAGAAAGAGCTTTCTCGCTGGGAGAAGGTAGCCATAGGGCGGTCTTGACGTGGGTGGATAGAAGCACGCTCCGGACGAAGCTGAAGGGTGAACCGCCATAGTCACGATTAGAATCACAAAGAAAATGGTATGTCCCTAAGGGAGAGTGGGCGATACTGGTTCCATTCCAGTTTGTGAGAAGTAGTTGCTGCAGGAGATAGTCTTCGCGGAAAGGAATCATTCCTTCTGTTAGAATAGAGGGCAGCCTTCCTTCAATGTTGACCACCCTGCAAGCGAAGGCGCCTCAAGCGCCGCAGTGCGTCAGGTTGCTAAATGACCCCGGTTTGGAAAGTTTCGATCCCCTATAAGAATAATAGAGTAGAAACTTCTGCTCAAATCGTCCGATAGTACGATAGGAGAAAGAGATGCCTTGGCACCTGATGAACCTTGGTTGCATGATAAAGTAGCACGTTCGAAGCTCGTCCGATTTCTTCCTTGCTGTGCTGCGACTTGCAAGAACCACTAAGCGTAGGAATTTAGATATTGATGAGTCGCGCCCCCTCAGGAATGCCCTTGCTTCATCTTGCGATTCCACTGAAAGACCCACATCAATGCCCACTCTTGGCCTTCTCGAAGAGGTCCCCCCCTCGCTCAGTTACCACGCAACTATCTAATAAAAGAAGTGGCGTGAAGAGAGGTTAGTAACTGCTTCGGATGGCTTCCCCTTGCATGGCCAAATCCTTGTTACTGAACTCAGTATCGACACGGGTCTCCGCTCCCTTCTATTGACCTAGCCAGACCGTGCTTGTCCGTCAACAAAAGAAGGAAGCTGCGAGGCGAAAGACACCTTTCGATTCTGCACAAATGAAGATGAAGAGCCGGTGTGATTCCCGAAACCTAAGTTCTTCTTGCTTGTGTGAAGCAAAGAGAGATCGCTAATAGACCAATAGGTTCTTCGCGGGTAGGTACCTTGTTTGACTTACGCCTTTGCCTCCAATGTTGGTAGGCCCATTCTAGCAGGGCTCCTTCCCTAGCTTAAACTGCTGGAAGATTGGGTCTCCTAACTTCTTCGTAAAAGAAGAATAGTGGTAATTGTAACTGCGAAGGGAAGTAGGTCTGCTAGCTGTGATGCTGCTGAAGGATCCGGGACTAGATAGAGGTCTCGATCTCACTCTATTCTATAAAGTAAAGGAGAGGAGACTAAAAAACCCCTTCTCGACTATAGCCATAGAAGCTATGGTTGGATCAATTAGTTTATATAGAGGTGGGGATTCCTGCACGATCAAAGCTTCGCTATTTAGGTAAACAAGTTCAAATGCACTTGCTTTCAAAGATTTCCTCGCAATGCAAAAGATGAGACGGCGGTCCTTTGGATAGAGGTACTTGTGATTGTTCAGTTGGCAGGTTCACCTTCCAGTAGGAGTCAGCATTGATAGCGCACCTGTTCGTGCTGGCGTGAACAAACTAGAAAGAAGAATGGCCTTGTCGCTTTCCTCCCTTTCTCCTTCACAGATCGATAAACCTTTCCCACCTCTCCTCTTATCCCTGCCTGTATCGTAGTGGTTCTTGTGCTTGCTCTTCGGCCTCAGTCTACTCACGTGTAGATCCTCGCTTAGGCTCCCAAACCAATCGATTGAGTGCTCCGACCACCTCTCCCTATCCCGTTCCTATTGCCCTTGGCACCAGATGAACCTTGGTTAGCTACATTACATAAGGTACAGTCGTTCGATTGACATCTTTCTCAATGAATGCCCCGGCTTTTGGTTTGAACGGCGAGTTTGAACAGCCGATAGACAGGTCCTTAGTGTGCTTGGCTAGCTCCTTAGTTTTCTTGTCTTTAAGCTGCTGAAAGCCCGGACGATCAAGATAAGATCTCGTGGCAGCTCCAATTAGATTAGTAAGCCACCATAAAAGCATTCACTATTGAAATGTATGTAGGAGCCGGGACACAAACCTATCTGATTACGCTACCTGGCCCCAGGAACAGAGAGGAGACAAAAGAAACTTGGGGGAAGAAAGACACAACATTCAGATGTCATGGAGAGAGGGTCAAGTAGGTTCGGTTAAGTCCTCGAAACACCACGCCGACTTGCTTCCTCGGAGGTTCCGTTCTCGGGGCTCTGCTACTGCCAAGCAAAAGCTTTTGTGTACGGAAGCCCGAGAGATTGAGTCAAAAAGTTGGTCTCGTCAAGGTCAGCTCGGTGAAAGAAAAGGAAGCTCTAACACAACCGGAAGCCAAGGCCTGTTTTTTTAGTTTCCCAGGTCAAACAAGAGTGAGAAGAACTAGCTCAAGACTCTCTAGCATATCCATCCTATAGGACTCAGACTAAAGTCTAGACACATATGACCAACCCATGTTCGCATAGACAGCCGAAGCGCAAGCGGCAAGTATGAATGATCCGACTCCTTGGCCGTGCGAAAGCTTGACCCCATCCATACCCCTTGATGAAGTGGATTCATCTGAAAGACAAGCTCAACTACTCATCAACAAGGCGTACCCATATGTTCAACTAGCCGAAAGGGTGAGGGTTGACCAATCCGATTTCGACACGAGACTCAAAGCAGCATTTCCTCTCGCATAGCTGACGGAATTCCTATGGAAGGTAAAAAAGGGGAGATAAAGGTTCTTGCTCGGGCGAAGAAGCAGCTTCTGTACCACCACTAACATAAGCATCCTCGCCAGATACAGGTACATCGCCCCCCAGTACCGTATCGGGATTGGGACGAATAGCCAAGAAAGAGCTGGTTCGGGAGACCCGGAAATAGATTGTTTTGGTACTGCCGATGGGAATGGAAAGAGATAAGATGGTGCTTCTTACCCGATATCTGGATATCCAAGCGGGTAAGCTCCGTCCCGGCGCCGGTCAAAACACAAGCAAGGTAGAAAATAAAAGTACGGGCCGGTGTCTGGTGAACACATTCGTAATATGAGTATGGGTCTAGTAGGTGTACAAGGAAGGACGCGAGGTAGTTCTATCGTTCAGCGTCGACAAGGTAAGTAGTGGATCTTTCTTATCGAATGATATGGTATACAGTCAAAGCGGAAGTCTCCGCATCAACAGAATAAAAGGAAGAAGATCAAGCTTATCCGATGCATGCTCGTATACCGAGCTCGATTTACCTAGGAAGTCCCGAGAGAGCAAGAACAGCTGGAATTGGCAAGTGATGGTAAGGGGGGGGTACTAATCCTTCAGACTGTCTCAATCTAGATAACTCTTATTCCATTACTTACTGACAAACGGATCCAGGTAGCTCAGATCTAGCTAGGTTAGAAGGTTCAGTTCGCTTGCTCCACTTCATCAAGGAGTTGGGTTGGGCTGCTCTTTCCCTGCGGAAAGTCAATCAATGCAGGCACCCTTCTTCGCTTAGTAGCACTACTCTAAAAAATCCTATTCTATTGGCTTAGGAGAACTGGGATATATTGATTCTGGAAAACCAGAATTGCTTCTTTCTGTGCCTGCACCTATTATGTAGATTATGGACTATAAAATAAGGGTATTATACTGACCATGGCATAAAACAAACAAAGAAGAATTTCCGGCGATAGCATAGGTGCTCTTGCTCCCCTCAGTAGCTCCGATTGAGTCCGTTCGAGTTTCAGCTTGGCTAGGGCGCTGGAAAATAAGTCATTTAAGCGAGCTACCGTGTCCTTATCCGAACCACTACGTACTCCAACAAGGAAGCCATTCCCGTATCTACTAAAGAAAGATGGATACGTTTTGCACCTGATAGCGGATCAAAACAAAAGATGGATGCCTTTCAGTATCAATTTCCTACTTAGGAAGAGCCCTTCTCAAAGACACGCGAGCCAGCCTAGAACGGAGCACATGCTACTGAAAGGAGCTTCTCGCCTGACCGTTAAACTCAGCTCTTTTTTCCGGCTTTACCGATTAGATCAGTTTAGACCTTACCTTGGGATTGGCTAGTGCCCTTTAATTTAAGGCATAAAGAAAGAAAGGCAGCGTCGATTAAAGAGCCCTAATGGGTTTATCAAACCTTCTTTATGGTTGGATGCTACTGAAGATGCTACTTCAAAGGTTTATGTCGCTTAGCGAAGAGCTATGGAAGATGAAAGACCTACTAGTCCCATGTTGGTTGGACCAAGGGAATTGACTACAATACAAGGAAGCCTTATTAGAGCGAGAAGCGGAAAAGAAAGTCTATTTATCCGAAGACACGTCGAAGAAGACATGAGCCTCCTCGCCTGAACAACTTGAGTTCTAGAACCCTTCTTTCTTGCTATCCAGTAAAAACTACACCAGTCCTCGGATTGAGCTACGCCCTTTGTGTGAATAGTTTAAATAAGCTTCTGCTGGTCAACGATCTGGCATCAGCCTATTCTTATCTTAAGGGCGGTCGGAACCTATTCTAGTAGAGGAACCAACCCCGAAGATCTCAGACTTTGTGGCACCTTCCCGGGAGAGCAAAGCCCATCCTTATCGACGAATAAAGCTCCTATGACCGGCCCGCGTCTTGTTGTTCGATCCGCTGTCCCTCTTGTTCCAGCTCCAGTCGGTGGTGATACTGTTCCCTTTGTTTGCCCAAGTCCCTTGCTTGAAGGACTATCGCACTTTCAGTGGTACTGAGACTGTCCCTACCACTACCCTGAGGGGAGGGATGCCGCATAGACGCCTTAGCCTTTGCAATTCTCGGAGTCTCCCCGGAAAAGCCAATTTTTCAGATTGCCGCATGGGTCCCATTTTAGAAAGGATGGATGATCACCACACATTGGTACCAATGATCTTAGGTGAGGTACTACGATCATTATCCTTTTGTTCCACCAAACGAAGAGCATTCTTCTTCGGTTGTGCATCACTATCACTACTTCAGATCTGGTTTCTCGAACACCTCACGGATTTCAGATCCATCCGTATCAATGGATTCTTTGACATTGATTACATTCACCATTACTCTCTGTATTGTCAAAATCCAAATGAAATTCCCACCTAGTCGGCCCATCCTCCGAGGTTTTTGTTCTGCTGATAGCTCTTTTAAAGAAGAGGCACATTCTATGCTATGTCCTCCTGAATTTCATTTCATCCATACAGGAGAATGCATCATTCTTATCGCAGAATGGAAACAAACCCGATTAGCTCTGGCCATAATAGACCTTGAGTAACCGGGTATCCACTGGTACACATCACCTGGATCATGTAAGAGAAAGAATCCACTTCAAAAGCGAGAGACGGAAAACATGACCTAGCTTTAGCCAGCGCCTTCGGACCCCTCCTGTTGACAAATTGATCGGGTTGGAAGAGCCTTCCAGGTAGGCACCCACGACATCCTACCAGGCACTCCTTGGTTGATAACACAAAAATGATTCCCTACAGTCTTCATTCTGTCTTTCTGCTCTTGTTCAGTAAGAAAGGAAATCGTAGATAGCAGAATACCGGACTAGTGAAGGTTGCCATTAGTCGGGAATGAGCGAGAAGAGAAGTGAGCGTTTCATCGCATATCAGCTTCTGTGGCTAAAGCACATCTTTCTCTCTGTCCAACTCCTTACGCACGCTATTCACGTAGCTCTTTCATTCTTTCGAAGTATCTTTTAGTCAGAATAAACAGCTGCTGCTTCATCTCGATCAGATGCTTACTTGGCTACTTAACCTCTAGACTAGGCTAAAGTATTGACTGGATCTAAACCTCCATATGAAGAGAGTTTCTGTTCCGTTAGCGGTAGCAGGCGCATTCTTTCTTGCGCAGGTGCTGTGAGAAAGAGATCCTTCTTCTGGGCTATTGGTAGTTGTGCAAATTCGTATCGTTGCGCCATTCACGTAGGTGCTCAGTCGAACTAAGTTGGTCTTGCTTGGCTTGGGACTCCACTCTTAAGTAGTGAGTCTTCTTCAACTAGCCATACTTAGACTTAACTTGATGTTTCGTAACAGAGTGGAAATGCAGCAATTGAGGACTCAGTAGACGCAGGATCAGAGGGTTCCATCAGTAGTTGAATAATAAGCAGTTTCTTCTCTGATCCGTCAACAAGCTCTGGCTTTGAAGCCGACTCCTAGATCAAGTTACGTGTTGTCATCTCCTCTCTTGCATTGACTAAGCCTACTTCTCCTCGTTACGAGGTGAAGGAGTTGGATCAGGCTGGCTCAACATCAGTACTACACGAGCCCCCACAGGCATAGAAGGTTCATAAGGTAAGCTTGTTGCCTTGCGTGTGTGGGTTCCATTGGCTTACTTATACAGCGACACAGAGTTCATCCACGTGTCGTAGTGCGCTAGTTTTCTACGGAGCTAATAGAGTAAGTTAAAGTAAGGCGTAACTATACACTAAATGAAACTTTAGAATATGAATGGAAAGCGCTTTCTTTGATCGAACACCAAAGTGCCTTGGACACCTATAACAAGGAGTAGGCTTAAAAGCCGGAGCAAGATACGGCCCAGCAAGCACTGCGTTCAATTCTGTCATATCGCGGTTGCACCGAGTTCCACCACCGACTCAAGACTAGTTCCAATAGATATTATGACGAGGTGATGGATCGTGCATTTGTGGTGGCCTGATAAGCCCCATCTATAACCAGTCGTCTTGAATGAGAAGACTTTACCGATCGGTGGCTAAAAGCAAAAAAGCAAGATGTTGAGCCTGATCTTTATCTATGAGTTGAAAGATCAAGGAAGGGCATTGGTCCGTCTGAAGCCAAGTCTGTCTTGTAATAGTAGTTGTTGCCCCCTGATCCTCGACTGATTCTCGTCGGGATTTCTTTTCAACTAAAACAGCCCTTGCCGAAATAAAGTAATCAAGAGAAGCTTTTAGGGCTGCTAAGGAAGGATAGGGAGGGGCCAAGTCAGGATGGGGGATAGTAAGATGACTTGAGGCTACTATTCAATTCAGCCCGAGAGAAATTCGAACTCAGCTAAAGGAAAGAAAGTACATTCGAGCATTCGATTCAGGCGCTGCAAGCCACGAAGCGAGAGCAGCTGCCAAAGCAATGGAAAAGTGGAGGGGACTCGTTGAATGAAACCTTCTAGAATGGATTCTGTCTCCCCTGATCTAAAGGTCAGATACAAAAGGGGGCCCTATCCACTATGAACGAAAAGATGCACAAGCTCTATCCATTATCCAATCACTTGACTTGAACCTAAAGTGTTGCCCTCTCATGTCTTAAACAAAACAATCTGTATAGTTAGAATTCATGTCCGAATCCGGTAAAAGGACAAGAAAAGGACGGAACTGATAGTCTAAAGGCCGAGTCTCAGTCTATTAGTTAGATACGCACGCTCTTTCTTCTTTTTGTTCCAAAAAGTGAATCAAAAAGTAGATTCAATAGTAGCGCGAGATGAGTGACTAATTGGGAAGCACGGAACTTGAAGTCCGAAGGAGCTGGGCTTTAACCGACTCGGGGATGGGGCTTTCCTCAGTCTCAGGCAGAGCCGCTAGAAAAGCACTTTCTATGTCTAGGTGGAGGCTCACTTCGTGAAGTGGTATGGTAGCTATTGAATCTGGTCCGGGGCTGCTAAGCAAAAAAGCAAGAACCCCAAGCAAGCACGAAAGAGTCCCCGAGCGAGGAATGAAAGACCGAACCGAACCTGAAGATACCACCTACTTCCTCATTGGCATAAGCAGAATCAGGCGATCCGACGATTTTGCTGTTCATAGATTCGTCTTCATCTAAGATCTTTGAATTGATTGGTTTTCTACTGCTTCACCTGCATACCTGATGAAGCAGGGGAGAAGAGATGAATTGAAAGACTATGTCCCAGTGCTAGAAGGAAAATAGGGGAAGGATGTGCCTTCAATCGTCAATCGACAGTAGTCTCCTTCATCAACGTCAACGGCATTTGAGGTAAGCATAAGCAGCATCTTTGAGGCTTCATAGACGACATGTTCAGGTCTTCCTGCTCCGGCCGGTGGGGTAGGGACTAACAAACAAGCCATTCAAGGTAGGTAGGTTTAGACCAAGCCAGAGCAAGCTTCAAGCTAAGCAAGGGCGGTGGGTAGGCCTTGTTGTGGTCTCATTCATCCTTTAACAAGCAAGTAAGCCAACTACCTTTTGTTTTCGCTACCCTTGGGTCACTTAGGGTCAGCTTTGATTCGATACGGAAAGACCATCTCTTTCTTTCTCCCAGGAAGGAGTCAGTAGGCAGCTAAGCCAGCAGTTTCAGTTAGGGTGCTCTTCCTAGCCCAGGTAGTCAGTCCAGTCAGCGAGCCGAGGGTCCGAAGGAGAAAGTCTCGTGGGTGCTCTCCTGCGTCTCCATCCGTTGCGCTCACTCTGTTGAGATGAAAGAGATATCGACTAAAAGGTTCCTTCAGGAGATCAAGAAGTAGGCCCAGCAAGAGAGAACAGAACGACTTCTATTCGGCAGATACGGCTGAAAAGCGCACTACTGAATAGATAGGCACAAGCACCTACCCGGATCTATTTTTTTGCTCTAAAGGCCTACGCGCGTCAGGTTGTTCGGCCTCTTTGTCTAGTCCCACCTCTTCACCCTAAGCTCTTCTCTTAGTTCCATCCATACACAAGCATCCCCTTTTCTCTAACAACAGCAAGTAGTAAACTACCTGTCCTATAACAAGCAAGTAAGCCAACTACCTTATCTCATTAGCGAAGCTAGAGTACATGAGTAGACTGCTTTCTTAGTTAGAAAATGGATTTTTTTAAAAGCACTTTCTGTGGGCTTTGCTGCTCTTCAAGTTATCGAGGATCGTTTGATGCCTCGGCTTGCCCGTTCCCCTGTGGTGTGGGTACCTCGGAGTTGAGGCCTGCTGCAAAATCCCATGCTCCTTGCAGAATGCCGAGACCTTCCTTCCTTTGAATTGCTTACCGTTGTCAGTGATGACCGCGTACGGGATCCCAAATCGGCATATGAGGTGCTCCCACATGCATTTGACCAAGTAGCTTTACAGCTTGCTTTTAAGCCAGGCTCTGCTAACCTATTTCTTCTAGTGGATATCTCGGCCAAAGGAAAAGTGTTTGAGGTGTTCTCGTAGAGTCAATTCTTGCTCCCATTGGACCCCTTAAGGGGGTTCCCTCGTGCTGTTAGAAAGAACTTAATATTATCTAGCCTAAACGGGTAGTGAAATACAAGCAATTCATTGAAGGGATAAGTTGAGGTGGCAACAACTGGTTATTAAATTGTATTGGCAGCCCCGCCCACTTTTAAAAGGAATGGGGATTCACACACACGACCAGAAGTTCCAGCGGACTAGCTTTTGAAGCGTCAAATGACAGGGCCGTAGGAAGTGGTTTCACCCATCTTATAGAATATATTTTCGCACTTCTATTTGCCCTCACGACAGTTTCCTGGATTCTGCGATTATCGGATTGATTCCGGCCGAGTCCGTTCTTCAACAAGCCAATTTAGTAAAGATCGAGACACTGTTCGAGACTAGGTTTATTAGCCATGCTTACTCAATAGTATGTATTCTCTACGTATACGAGTAACCCCGTCGTAGTCCGCAAATGAGTTAGTTGCTTTTGCTCCAAATGTTGCAACCAAGACCTCTACATAGGTTGTTTTACCCGCCGGTACTCACCAAAGGAAAAGAGTCCTTTCTCTTGAACAAGGTGCGAGACACCCCTTTTAGAGAGAGAGGGAGGGTATAGAACCACTAAACCTTTCGCGTGCCCTACCAAAGTGCTTTCCGATCTACCAATAGTCGTCAAGAAGGCTGTGAACCAGAATCCAAATATGAATCCAGGAATCCTCGAACTGGAGGAGGTAAAGCTTTAGGAGAAAACAAAGGCTCTTAGCTGAGCTGATCAGAGACTAATCAAATAGTGATTTCCTTTTAGAATCCATTCTTGAATCGTAAGAAATCCCAGCTATGAATATCAAAATGGGACAGATGCACCCCTTTTGGTCGTTTCAACAACCGCAGCTGTTTAGGTTGCGGGTAAGGGCGAGCCCGCCGATGTCTTGTAAAGCGCAGTTCAAGCTAAGACTTAAGATATCAATCCGTTATAGTCATCAAGCGGAGCTGTCATCATTCCATCACTCTTTAATTGATCCCGTTTGTTTTAGAGCATCCATCCAATGAGGCCGATCCCGCTCTCACCCATTTAAGCCTTCCTTTCTCCGTGTGGGTATCCCCAAGTAGAGTAGCAGGCTGGGGCCGAGCAAGCAAGACGGACGTTATACTTCCAGTTTACGCCCTGCCCTTTCTTTTCAATGATAGGTAACACTGGTGCTTTCCATCCCAACCGATAGCTTAGAAGGCGATGATCCCGCTGATGGGGTGCAGCCCTTTTACAACTGAAGCACCTCTTTCAAAGACTAAGAGTCATTCTTAGTCGAAGAGTCCGATCTCAGCTCATTTCGCGAATTGCTATCTGCCCATATCCATAAATGGGTTGTTACTCCAGAGGGTAGAGTGAAGAAGTAATAACATTGGCTTGTCAATCTTCGTGTGTGGGCTTACTTTTGAGATAAAAAACAAGGGTTTTTGTTGTCACTAGAGGTAGACCCGCTGTCTACTATTGTTTCTGAGGTCAGAACTGCTCCGCGTGGTACCGGCGGCATCTCTTTCTAGATTGCATCCGTTCCGGGCTAGGCCTTTCATTCCGACTCCCTTCCACCTGCGTTCCTTTCAGCCTTTTTCGGAACTCTAGATTTGGATTCGCCAGATGGTTCACTTTCATCGGTTTGTAGACTCTTTGATTGGCAGGAACAGACCAGTCGATAAAGGCGAGGGCTTGCTGCTTTGAATTCCGAATCCCCTTGTTTCTGAACCTACAGCCTAAAGGGACGAGGTAGGTTTGCTTTACGTGTCCTTTGTCTACTCTACTCTAACTTTAGCTTAGTTCATCTTAATGAGAATGGATACGCCCAGGGATAGTTATAGGTGTAGCTCTAGCGCTATTGCCCGTCTTCGACTCGCCTTTTCTTAATGCTTGAATTCCTTAGCAGCGCCTACACTCTCGCCAAAGGGGAGGGAGACGCCCCATATCTTTATAGTTGGAGTGCTCCGGCGAAGCGGTTCCTACAACCGATGCATTTCTTGCAGAGACTGGGCCCTTCTCAGTCGAAGAGTTCGAGCTGAGTTCGTCTTGCGAATCGCCATCCGGTGGAACCTTTAACTCATGACCAGCTTCTGAGCAACCGGATGAGGAGCTCGGCATTCTTTTAGCTCGTTATCCATGTTAAAAAATCGTAATTAAGTAGAAACTGGATCATCGGAATGACTACGAATCAAGGATCTACTGTAGCGTCTGTCGCTTCTTTCTTTCCTAAATGTATAAACACACGTACCTAGATGACACTGACACACAGAGCAACCCTTCGCTTCCTACGAAGGCTGATGTCCCACCACTGGCCTTCCTTCCTAAACCTCGCCGAGAATAGAATACGAAATAGCAGGTTAAGCAGCCCAATGAGGATCCTGAATCTGTCTATGTACTAGGCTGGCTGTTCGATCATGTTAATAGAAACTTATATCCCCGGTCAGTTCGACTTTTTCGTTGATACAGGAACGGATGTAGCTTTTCCCCGGCCACCTAACCTAGCAGTAGGGGTTCCAGTCGTAGTTTACGCTTTTCATTTAATCCTCTCTCAAAGTGAAGTCGCTATTCCCATCACAAGTAGTTGGGGCTAAGCAAGCCTCGGCAGCTCGTTCCAAAGGCCAGCCCTTAATTTAATTTAGGGTAGGAGTAGTGCAGTCACAAAGTCAATTGTTACCGAAGTAGCTCTTTCAGATGGCTACGCAAGACCTTTACTTTAATATGTATTATCTCCAACAGTGTCCCTTTCCTGGACCTTATTACCGGCTATTCTTTAAGCTTATAAATGATCTTTAGTCAATCAAGGCCTCCATGGACCTATAAATGTGTAAGTAATCACATTATCTATTAGTGAGGATTGGCCATACAGCCGGATACGAATAACATGCATTCGCCTTCTAGTTCTTGAGGGGTGTGTGCCTCCCCCTTTTTGAAAGGGTGGGCTTGCAATTGCGTATAAGGTGAAGGGGTGCTGTCCTTTCTTTTTGGACTGAGCAGCCTGGAAGTGAGTACGTAGCCGAGCAAGAAACTCTTAGAAAACCTGTGCTGGCAACCGGGATAAATGTATAAGACGATCAATCGAACATCAATTAATAAGTGGCATATCGAGCACTACAAATGTATTGTATCAATTTCAATCCTGATCCCGAAAAGACGAAGTCAGTACAGAGAATCAAAGCCCTCCGTTTCGCGGGAAGATGCAAATAACTCTGGGTCATGGCGAGCTCCACTAATTGAAGAAGTAGACAGTGTACTCTAAGCAGTTACGGTTATAGTTTATAGTTATGGATATAGGTAACCCAAGGCCTTCCTTAAATGCGAGTTCTCTTTACTTTATTAGAAAAGATTAGGCACAGCTTATCGTTAATACGAAGACGAATAGTTCATTTGAACTAACTAGCTCAATGAAAGGATTCGACTCCAACTTCCGCCCCTTCGGGTCGTTCTTCACCTCCAACTCTTGCCTATCACGATTTCGTGGCTAGATCGGCTTCCCAAAGGTATGCTTCCGGCATATCTCTAAGCAAAAAACCGGACTTCCTTTCAGTGGTTGTGACCAGACTTTCGGAGACTGTGACGGACCAAAGTTGGCCTGGACGGGCCGAGTATTTAGAGGGCTTATCAGAGACAACGCCTTTAAGTGTTGGTTCTTCACCGAGTGCCCCACTTTCAAGTTATGCTGGCGTAGCTTCCCTAGAGCAGGCATATCACTTCAGGCATAGATCCGGCTATAACTATAATAATGGGTCTAACCGCCGCTACGCTCTCCAAAGCAATTATCTTCCGGTTCAGGCAAGTAAATCTCTTAACGTTCCTCTTCTCGGAACTGAACTACTTTTTTTTTTCTGCCTGATGAACTTAGGGTGGGCCATGAGACCAGAAAGGGCGACCTCTATCAATGTCAGCCAGGCCGTTCTCTCCATCCAGGTCGAGCAACTTCTAGTCTGGAATCTCTTTAAACATTCTCGCTGCGTCACATAAAAAACCTAGAATTGGATGAAATACGAGACGAACGCGATCAGCAAGTGTCCGAACATGATCAGCAAGAGTCCGACGATGAATAATGGACCTTATATGAGAGCAAGGCCGAGAAGAAGCGTAAGCACTTGGCCGAAAGAATAGCTCGGGGATAAATCTTGCCTCGTATCAGGAGAAGAATACCTACTCAGAAGAAACGAAGGGTTAAGTTCCTAAAGAGCCAGAAGAAGAAAGTAAAGAAAGTGGAGATAGAACCCGTTGACTTGTTGGAACAGGCTCCAAGGTTCCCCGTTATTCTTGAAGAGTACATACCGCCGGAGAAGCAACAAGAACTCTTCTGGGAGACTTCCAAAGTTAGGCCCTAAAGGTCTAAAACGAGCAACAAGGCGCCCGCTCGCTGAACACAGTTGCATGCAATATGATCTCCGTAAAGATTGACTGGGTGAAAGCAACAGCTGAGTTGGAATACCAGGAAGATGAGGAAGAGAAAGCCCTTGTCTTTGCCGATGAATCTGAGGTGGAACAAGCCAATATTAAGATCGACCTGAGACAGTCAGGACGACCCGTTCATTGGCGAAAGATTCCTGCTTGGTCAAAGTTAGATGACTTTAAATAAAATTCTGAGTCTAAGCCATCTAACGAAGTCACGGAAGTTAGGCCAACATCTGATGAAGAGTCTGTTGACAAGGTGTCCTGCAACATTATTTCCATGAACATAAACTGGCAGAAATGATCCTCTTTAAGTATACGGAAAATACAGAGGAGAAGGCTGGAATTACAGTTGATAGTGTAATGGACGAATGGACAGATTCAACATCGACCTAAGAGGATCAGGGCCACCCGTACATCGGCATAAGCTTACCCCTCCAAAAAGATTAGTTAATCCGGAGGAGCACTGTCCCTACCCAGGTGAGCTGAACCAAATCCCATACCCAGCTGAAAAACTACAGGGCGCGCTAGCGCACACTACTTAGTTTTGATTCCGTACCGTCACCGTTCCGTCAAGCAAGAAAACAGCTGCAGCAAGAAAACGGGCGTTAGCGCTCGCGTCAGGCTGTTCTTTCTAGCTCAAATCATTGTTTTAGCCCTCCTCCCGATATGGGTCTTTACGCCAGCCTCTTTCTTTCCCCTCTATAAGCCTCTGAAGCTCCCTCCCTTTTCTTTTAGAGCTAGCTTCTATTCCTTATCCTTCTCTTCTCTTGCTTTCGTTCTACCGTGCCTGGCCGCACTCTGCCTATTAACAGCTCCTTCCCTAATTTGAATATGAGTATGCCCATCTGTTGTCCCAATCGCTTACTGTAGGATGACTGAATGGAGCAGTCGTTTGTTGCTTTGGTTGGAGGGCGCGATGGCCCTTAATGAATGAGTATAACCCCAACTCTTTTTCTGCTCCTGCCCGCCTTGTCGAATTGGAATGGGTGACTAAGCCCCTCCCTTGCTTTCGTTCGAAGGTGCAATGTCTTTAATGGATGAATCCCCTGAACCCGGTCGGTAAGCGCCTAAAGAATGACTGGAATAGAGACGTTAACAAATGAAGAAGTAGCTGCTCCGTGAGCTAGTCTTATGAGCCGTGAACTGAAAGCAGGGAGCTCTGTTCTCTAGAAGAGTAGTTCGCCGTCCGTACGAATGAAGCGGGAACCTCCCCCCGATGGGTACAGCCGAAGGTTGAGGGTTGTAACGGTCCTTTCCTAGTCAACTACTGGTAACTTACTATAAAAGAAGTGAGTTGCGGTCCTGGGTAAGCCGGTTCCCTGTAACAGAAAGACTTATCGTCAGTGGCCCCCTTTACTAGTCCAAATCGATAGTTTATGACCGCTCATATTAGCCTTAACTGCTAAGGAAGTGACGTCTTTGTTGCTTTCTGCCTACCTGGGGGTGGACCTGTAACTACTCGTGCAGCATCTTTAACAACTGCTCGTGCTCGTACTACTGAAATAGATGGATCTCGAAATTCATTAAATTAAATAGGCTCCGCAACCTATGCTCATGCTTCTATCGTCTCTGATGTCTTTGCCTTAGCTGCCTTTGGTTCTGCCTTTGATGCTTGTGTTCACTCGTATGCTGCTGGGTTAACTACTGGATCACTTATTGGAAGCTCTGCCGCGTATGGAACTGCTCTTGCTGGCCCCCCTATTTTGACAAAAGTGATTCAGGGTCTCGATCTAGAAAGACAGAATCTCCATCTCGCTCTACTTACTCACCATCTGCTTCCTCTGCTACTGTATCTCGATCTGGAACATAAGAATCAGGAACTGGAACTACTGACTCTCGTACTGATGCTACTGGATCTACTTCTGGATCAAACTCATAAGCAACAGAAGAATCTACTAGTAGTATAGATGTTGGGTATGGAACACCTGGCTTTGCTAGAGGATCTGCTGCTAGTGCTACTGAGTGAAAAACTGGATCCGCTACTGAC